GAAATCATATCCTCTACCAAGACATTAACCGCTGAAGCAGAAAGCTTTTTGAAAGAAGGTATTCAAGAGCAACTGGAACGTTTTCTACTTCAGGAGAAATTATAAAAACAGAAAAGAAATAGAAGTATATAAAGTATATTAAGTTAAGTATATATATAATAGAAAGAAGTATATAACTAATATCTGTTTAATATTAAATTAATATTTGTTTAATATTAAATCTTAAAGCATTCAGAATTTTTTTCTTATTTTATTTCTTTCTTATCTTTTTTCTAATATAGAATAAAAATCTATTCTATATAATAGATAGAAATGCAAATAATAGATAAATATCAATATATTTATATCTATATTGATATTGCGTCCAATAGGATTTGAACCTATACCAAAGGTTTAGAAGACCTATGTCCTATCCATTAGACAATGGACGCTTTTCGCTTTTTTTGACTTTCCAATTGTAAAAAAAAAAATGTGCGAAATCTTTTTAGCAATTGTGTATTGAAGTGAATTCACTTCAATACACAATTGCTATTAGACAATTCTAATAGAGAAAATTGTCTCTAATAACTGGGCACTTTAGAATTTAGAGCGGGTAGCGGGAATCGAACCCGCATCGTTAGCTTGGAAGGCTAAGGGTTTTAGTCGGCGTCGATTGATCATTTTTATATTGTTAACGTCTCTAATTCAAAACCGAACATGAAACTTTGGTTTCATTCGGCTCCTTTATGATGGATGGAGAAATTCCCAAATAAAAAAAGACGGGAACGAAATCAAAATTCGACCCATAACATCTATGTTAGCTTTTTTTTCCGTCTGGGTGCTTTCACAGAAAATTTTGCTTTCTAGATGATCCTTCTAGAAGATAGATCAGGAGAACTCGAACAATCTTTCTAGTTACTTCGTTCTTTATTTCTATTTAACGGAATCCTTAGGAAAAGTATTTTGTTTCCACCGAGCTAAAACAATATAATATGTCGATGTCTTTAGTAAACCAAAGTTCTCGTTTAATAGCTATTTTGCTTCAATTTTTTCTATATCAAACAATGAATAGAACTGAAGATTTAGTTACGATTAGAAAGAAGCTTTTCTAGCTTTATCCATGGATCCTCTTGTTATACTTATTGAATTGTAAATAGTCATCCAATTCAAAAATTATGTTTCGAAATTTCATAATCCAAATTTACAATTGATTAGAGTCTTTGGATATAAATTACGAGAATCTATAATCTTCCTTGAATTTTTCATTGAAAGGTAAAGGACTAAATCCTTTTAAGAAATAAAGTTTTTGATCGGAAAATTAATAAAACCGAGAGACCCTTTAACTATTAAAGGGATTAAAGGAACGAATCACACTTTTACCACTAAACTATACCCGCTACAATGCAATTATTGTATATAAATTGACCTTTTGTCGAACAAAGTAATCGGGAGTGTAATAAAAAAATCTGAAAAAAAAATTAGAATATTCTAGCGTAGACTTAATAAAATTAGTAAAAGCGGATTCCATTTTTTTTTTCAATTTCAGATCTTTTTTGTCTAAAAATCCATTGGATGAGTCTTTTTAACTTTAACATTTAACAAAAGAAGGCCCGGCTGGGGACTGACCAGGCCAGGCTATTAAAATAAAAAAGATCTTTTACTTGTGTTTGGACGAGACAAAATAAAAAGAAGGATTCTCTATTTCTATTATTGTGGTTTTATTTATTTCTCTTTCGAGCCTTTTCTTTATCTAATCTTTATCTACATTTTTTATGTAAATAGAATTACTCAGAAAGTTCTCTAAAAAAAGTTATATAATAGTAATATATATATTAATTATATATATATAATTAGATGATAAATATATTTATATAATAAAAAAGAAATTATATAATTATATATATAATATAGAAAATGAAAAAAAAAATATATATATATATTATAAAGAATAATCTAAAAAAAAAAAGTTTTTGAAGAATAAAGTGAAGAAGGTTTTTTTCAAACCTATTTTTGTCTAATGAAACCTAATTAAGTATCCCTTTTCGATTAGGAGAGATGGCTGAGTGGACTAAAGCGTTGGATTGCTAATCCATTGTACGAGTTAATCGTACCGAGGGTTCGAATCCCTCTCTTTCCCTTTCTCCTTTTGATGATGTGTAATAGATAAAATCCTAATAAAATTCGAGCATTTCCACTAATTAAATAAAGCAATAAAAAACCTTTCTTTTTTATTCTTCACGTCCCGGATTACGTCCTGGATCATTAGATAGGAATCCAAATATGAAGAGAGAAACAAAGAATATAACTACAGTGTATACAAAAAGTTTGAGAGTAAGCATTACACAATCTCCAAGATCTTACTTAAAAAAAAAAAGAGAATAGATTCTCTATTTTTATACCAAATATCTAATTTTGATACCAATAAATCAAGTGATTTATTTTTTTTCTAGAAAAAAAATAAATAAAAAAAAAAAAAGGTTTCAGAAAGTCATTTGTAATAAGATAATAGTCGAGTCTTTCATATTCAAACAGATTTGCATACCAACATCTAGATATTTTTTTTGGTGAACTCGAATCTAATTAGGTTCTGTCATTTAGGGAAAAGAGGATAAAATTGAGGAAATAGAATGATCCAGATTTAGTATGGCTACCAAAAAAATTAAATGTTTGAATTGAGAGTTCGTTCATACGTCAAGATTTTTTTTTTTTATTTTTTAAATTGTTGGAAGAATAAAAATCGTGAATTTTTCTAAGACAGTATTAAGAATTTCATCGAAAACTTACAGCTGCTTGCCAAACAAAGGCTAAGAGAAGAAAAAAAAGAGGTATTACGGGCATAACATCTACGATTGGATTCAAAAAGGCGTAGGCCTCCGGCAATTTGGCGACTAAAAAAGTGCTTGAAAAAAGGGCAGAATTCAAACAAATACAGATCAAATTAAATATATTAAGCATAACAAAAATTGGTGTTCTTGTGGATAATTTAATTTTGATTGAGTTATTAATATATTTTTTATATAAGGAAAAAAATGAAGAAAGATAGTCTAAAAAGACTTTGTTGAACTTACTCAATCAAAAATCCTTTCATTCTCTTATGAGAATTAAAGAAATAATATTTTCATACAATATCTTAATTGAATTCTATGTAATGATCAATAAAGTGAGTTTGATTTGCTATCTACACATGTCAAAACTCTAGCACCAATGTAATCTATATTTAATTTGGGCTGAAATTGAATTGACGAACAACCAATAGCAATATTACTCTTTTAGTAGTCTTGAATAAAAATCGAAATGGGGCGTAGCCAAGCGGTAAGGCAACGGGTTTTGGTCCCGCTATTCGGAGGTTCGAATCCTTCCGTCCCAGAGTACAGTCATTACGGAATAAATCTTCTATTTCCTTTGTACACCATCTTTCGCTTTCTGTTTAAAAATCCAATATTTTTTAAGAATAAAATATTGAAATCAAAATTAAGAATCAACTTATTTTTCATCATTTCAACCGAATTCAAAAAAAAAATCTATTTTCTTTTTTTATTTGTGTGTGATGCGGGTAAGTAAGGTAGAACCATAGATTCTAAGAGTTTTAATAAAAAAAAATATATATATTTATATAATATATATATATATTTATATATATAAATATAGATTTCTATTCAAATTTATATTTTACATATATACAATCTAATATGGGATTAATTTGAATTCTGACTGAACCTTATTACGCGTAAATTCACTATTCCATTCATAGAAAAAGAAAAAGTATAGATTATGATATACTGACTGAACTATGACTATTCATGATTCCATAATTGAATCAATTACACAAACTAGAGGAATGTTATGGTAAAACTTCGTTTAAAACGATGTGGTAGAAAGCAACGTGCGACTTGAATTGAAGGATATTATCTGCTGTGGATTTTTTGATCCGCCACTTTTGATATTAGGAATATAGGTGCTCTTGGCTCGACATTTTGTGTTCTATTTTACTAGAGTCCTACACTTTTTTTGAATATAAAAAAGAATACAGGATGGAGCTCGAGGAGAATATAAATTTTTTATTCCTTTCGCAGGAGTAAGGATCTAGGGTTAGTGCGAATCAATAAGTTGGAACAACTTCGTAAGTCTTTTTATTTTTATATTGAAAAAAAAGTCCTTTCAAGCAATTTTACAATGGAAAAGGAAATTTTCTTAAAATTGTAAAATTTTTTGAATCAAAAGTGTATCATGCGTGAATCAAGCGTTTGTATGATTTTTTTATAGAAAGAAAAGAAATCATAAACAAAATAAGGGGCTTGTTGCTGCCCTTTTTTAATAAAACGATTCAAGATCACCGAAGTCATGTCTAAACCCAAAGATTCAAAGTAAGGATAAAGAATCCTGAAACAAGGAAATCCAGTTTTCAATTGTTTGAACGACTAGATCAGAATGAAGAATCAAAATTGATTCTAAAAAATGAGACAAACAAAAAAGGGTTAGAGACTACTCAATAAAAAGAGTACTTAAGGATTCTCTGTTGAGATATTTGAGAGTTATTTAACTTGAGTTACGAGAGTACGAATGTTACGAATGCTTTTTATGGAAAAAAAATATTTAGGGTTTCAATACTGGCTAATTTATTTAATGTTTTTATTAATCTATTTAATATTTGAATTTTATAGAGAGAGTTAACTTCTACTCATTGAATTTTTTTTCTCGAGCCGTACGAGGCCAAAGCCTCTTATACGTTTCTAGGGGGGGTATTATTCATATACATCTATCCCAATGAGCCGTTTATCGAATTGTTGCAATTGATGTTCGATCCCGAAGAGAAGGAAGAGATCTTCGGAAAGTGGGTTTTTATGATCCGATAACTAATCAAACTTATTTAAATCTTCCTGCTATTCTCGATTTCCTTAAAAAAGGCGCTCAACCAACAAGAACAGTTCATGATATTTCAAAGAAGGCAGGGATTTTTACGGAATTAAGTCTTAATAAAACGAAATTGAATTAATGAAATATAAAAAAGAGGATGTGAAAGA